TCTTGTTTAGGCAGTTCATATCATCCACACATAGTGATCTAAGATTTCAATTCTTCCATGGAGCTAAGGCCAAAAAGATGGAAGAAACAAGTGTTTCCACGACTCTACCATCCGGCCAATTCTGTTCCACTTAATCCCCTTTTCATGGGCACATATCTTTACGGCTAAGGGATGGGGAATCTTTCTCCTGTTACATGAATCAAATGTTTCATTTCATCCGGGAAAATCCATCTCTTTCTCAACAATGTCTTTGTCATTTGATCCAATAGCGTTCCGTTAGATAGGAACAGATTTGATAAATACTGATAACTCTCGGATAGAGTATTAGAACGGAAAGATCCATTAGATAATGAACTATTGGTTCTAAACCATCTCTGGCGATGAATCAACAATTCGAAGTGCTTTTCTTGCGTATTCTTGATGAACCAGCGTTTATATATAGATGTAGGAGGATTTGTTTGGGAAGCAATAAGCCCCTTTGACATCTCTTCATCTGCAAAGAATTCTCGACGTGAAAACACAGAGACAGAGGGCTGATCTTTGAATAGGGAAAAGAATGGATCCGCAGGGTCCCAAATGAATTGGCTTGGTCGAAAAAAGCCCTGTTCTTTGGAAGATCTATCTCGTGTCTGGTACTGCATGGTTCCACTCTGCAAGAACTCCGAATCATTCTCTTGAAGCTCATCCTCTTTATGATAAATGATCCATTTGCCCCGAAATGACCCAGTCAAATAGGGAAATCCCAATTCAGTGGGCCTTTTGATACAATCAAATAGATTGCCACAAAGGCGCCATATTCTAGGAGCCCAAACTATGTGATTGAATAAATCCTCCTCTATCTGTTGCGGATCGAGGACCCCTTCCCCTTCTTCAAACTCCGATTCGTATTTTTCATATAGAAATCCCTGATCAACGATAGAACAAGATCCATTTTGCATCATATCTAATTGATTCCTTGGTTCGGACCGAAGAAGTAATGTCACTCGATTATTATCAAACTGACTGCAATATTTTTCTGTCCGTGAGGATCCCGCCAGAGCCAGAGCGCCTTCTACTTCTAATAGTAATAATAGTAATAGGCCATGAACTAGATCAGAATCATTCTCAACGAATCCATAAGAAGTGATCCAATTTTTTTCATCGTGTCTGGATGAAGACCAAAGATCTTGAGCGACCGATCCGGCAGAACAACTCAAAAGATAAAGAAGTATCGTGAATTTCTTCATGCTCGTTCCAAGTTCGAAGTACCATTTGTACAAATAAGAATCCTCTACCTTACATGATTTCTTCTTCATATAGATAGATATAGGATCTATGGGGCAATTACTTAGAAGTACATTTTGTGTAACAGCCTTTCCTATCTGATAGAAAAGGATCCCATGATCCTGAACCGATCTTATCTGGGATCGAAAATCCCAAGTTTTTCTATGAAGAGCTGATCTAATTGTATTAGTTTCTATAATGGATTTCTTCTGTGTAATACTAATTGATAGGGCCTCATTGATAAGTGCTACAAGATCTCGCGCATTGGAACCCATGGTTATGGACCCGAATCCGTTAGTATGGAACATCTTCTTTTCCAAGTGAAATCCCCTAGTATATGAAAGAATGAAAAAGTGCTTTCGTTGTTGTGGAAGAAGAAGCCTTCGTATCTTAATGCATGTATTGAATTTATTCGGAGCTATTAGAGCGGGATCCACTTTTTGGGGAATATGAGTCGAAGCAATAACAAGAATCTTTCCAGTGGAACATCTTTCACAATCCCTGGAGAGATAGTTCTCTAATAGACCGAGGGATAAGTAATTCGACTCATTCACATGCAGATCATGAATGTTTGGAATCCATATTATGCAAGGAGACATTGCTTTTGCTAATTCGAATTGAAGGGTTATATCAAATCGGTCTATTTTCGGCGTCATATACATAGTTAGCACATTCGTCATAGTTAGCAGCTCCGTATCAATATCAAGGTCATCATCACTATCATCAATATCGTCACTATCATCAATATCGATATCATCAAGAAGATAACCTTTAGGCTTGTCATCCAGGAACTTGTTCGGAAATACCGTAATGAAAGGAACATAGGAGTTTGTCGCTAGGTATTTGACCAAACAGGATCGTCCAGTTCCTATAGAACCTATCACTAAAATACCTCTAGAAGGGGATAGGGCTAAGCGGAGCGAAAAGGGTTTTCCATGAGGAGATGGGGAAGGGGAATGAAAACTATCAGCCCCACACGAGGTTTGTGAATAAGTGATTGTCTGATAATGAGCAAGGAATATCCGTCTTTCTGCTAAACAGGATCTATTGAACTCATAATTCATTAGATCCTTTTGATGAATGTCAACTAAGTATCGTAAGGAAATTGATCCCGGTTGTTCAATCATTTGATAACCAGAGTCATTCTTTGTTAAATGATCACTATGAGTCAGACTCAATAGGATTTGATCAATCCTTTTTTCTGTCGTTAAGGTGGAGAACTGAACCAAGAATTCTCTTTCTTCATCATCAATCGAATCACTGTTCGCGACCCAGAATTCTATTTTCTCATCAATCCAATCACCGTTCACATTTTTTCTTTTTCTTATCAATGAATAGATCTCTTTACTTGTACGACTTAGATGTCTCGTATTTCTCGAAAAAATGATTCGATTGATGGGATTTGGTATGAGATCGATGAGATTGATCTTCCAATATTTCTTCTTAGAACGGATTGATTTGACCCCATAAGCGGGACCACCACCCAATAGCATGTTGCCACCAGAAGCAGAACCCCGTATTTCTTCCAGAGAATCTCCTAATTGTTCCAGAACAACTAGAAAGAGATTCTTTAACCAGAAAGGATTCATTTCAGATGTAGGATACCTATCCAGAAGTTTTCGAGATTCCATCATGTATGATGGAATCATCAAAGATTTGATCTTTTCTAACTCTGTCTGTAACTCACTAGAGGCTCGGGAAACAAAGAGAAGATGTATACAAACGATATATCCAGCAACAAGAAGAAGGAAAAAGATGGAATAGAGGAACTCCCGAGCATTTGTTGATCTCAGATGTGTCCGTATCAATGGAACGGGTGACTCATTATTTCGATGAATCATTTCGTCGGACAGAAGAAGATTCTGTAAACATTGACTCGAAATCTCACTTATCAGAGTCCATTGTGGAAGAATCTTCTGAGGAATTGGCCGTGATATATCTGATCCATGCATCATATCATGAAAAATGGATACAAATTTTTGACTACTACTCAGTATCGGCAATGGGTCTGAAAGAGTATCTAAAAGGGTGAAATTGAGATATTTGCACCCTGTCGAAGTAAGGAACCATGGCATATATGTTTGGAACAGATTCCATTTTGAGACACTATCTCGTTGAAAGGTTCTATACATCTGCCCTTTCTCAACGCATTTCTTTAGACAAAGACTCCGTTTTTTCCTCTTTCCGAATGGTAAATACTTCTCAGAACATGGAGTGTGAATCAAACCCATGTTTGAATTGAAACTGAGATACTGATGCAAGTTATTCCCTTCTGAATCAGATAGATTCATATCTGAAAGAGGCTGACAATAAGTTTTTTCCAAATTGACTATTTGTTCCTCTGTTAGAGGTGTTGAAGAAATGTCTGCGATCGAGTAAATAGCTCCACGAACGAATGGATCGGATCGAATTGGAAAATGGAAAGATTTGTACGATTTGTACAAGTTATACGTTTCATCACCACTTTGTGGGAAATCGTTAGGTATGAAGATGTCAGATACCTGCGACTCGATTGGTGAAATAGTCTCTCTCTCCAAAAAGAGATATTTTTTTTTACCCACGCAAAAAGAAAAGATTTTGTTGCGAATGGACAAGATATTGAGGAATTGTCCATATGTAAGATCATAATTATTGATACGGGTATTTTCCACATCAAAGGGGAATCTTTTGTTACAATAGAACCAGAAGTGATGTGGATCATTAAAGAATCGAAGTCGATTTGCTTTATAAAAAGAAGATATCAAAGAACTTCTATGAAATGGTTTCACGGGATTCAGCCAATTGTCTCGATCGTGGGATATCATTGAGAAATAGGAATCCGTGTTATCAAAGGATTTCCTGCGATTCTTTCTAGTATGGAATGAGTCAATCACCCGCTTTGGTATCTTTTTGAACAAAAATGGTAATATTGTTCCTCCATTGATCAAGAATTTTGGTCTTTGGGAAGTATCATGATCATCCAATAAGAAGGGTTTCAATTTCTTCAAATGAACGATTTGAACACCTATGGATTCTAACAACTGATTGTAGAGTTGATCATTCGGACCTTTCAATTCATAGATGTGGATCTCGGACCTATGAATGGGGATATTCCCGATACTCACAAAGAAAAAGAGAAGTGACTTGGACAAAAAGAGAAGTGACTTGGACAAAAAGAGAAGTGACTTGGACAAAAAGAGAAGTGACTTGGACAAAAAGAAACGAAGTGGCTTATACAAATCTTCTTTGTCGATAGCCTCGGACCAATCAATCGAATATTGATTAATACGTAATCGATCGAACACTACTTGCACTACTTGAAAAGGATTCTTCTGTTCAGAAACGAAATGTTCAAAATGTTCCTGGAAATTCTTGCTCCCATTGGACCATTTGTATCTATATGCATCAGGATCCCGATTCATGGATCTCTCAGTTCGAGAAATAAGAGGATCAAACCATTTCTTCTGACTCTTTTTCAAATTCGATAAATGTTGGTTGATCGTATATTTCATTATAGTTATATGATTCAGAGTATCATTTCCTATCTGATCCCTTTGAATTCCATATTCGAAGTTGCGATCGGATCTATTCATTAAAAAGAATCGATTCGATACATTTCTTATGTACCCATAGGTGCTATATTGGATTTGAATCAGATTTCGGATCAATCTATATTGATTGACTGCCTCCATTATGTTGTTGCTAGCAAATACCGCTGTTTTTAGTTTGGGATCTTCCAACTCATTCCCGCAGTAGATCCGGACCAATTTTTTTCTGATCCTTCGAGAAAAAGATTCATTCTCCTCATAAAAAAGAGGAGGTAGAACCAATAAAGATTTCTTTTTCGATTCATCTCTGGAGTTGAATACCTCATTCAAGAATTTTTTTTGATCCAACCCGTAGGAATCAATAGAAAAGGCAAATCCCCTACGAAACACCAGATCCGGCTCGGTTATTGATAGAGTGAATAGATCCACCATTTCTGGGAATCTCTCTTCTGATTCAAAAAAATCGTGACGTAACGCGTATCCCCCTTTGTTCCGGTCATGGAATAGATGAAAGAAATCAAAAAATGGATTTTTGTTCAAGAATGAAATCTTATTGGAGCTGTCCATATCCGGTTCATCCTTCGGAACCAGATCCGGGATGTGATATGGTTCCGAAGGATGAATTGAGACGGTATCTTGTAAATACGTAATTATCTTGAATATATCAACCATTTCTTTATTTTCCGCTCGCCTGGAAGGGACAAAAGAAACATCTTGTTTTTTCTTCAACAATTTATGATCTCTAGTGGACCTCTCAGTAGGATTCGAACCCAGATGAAGTTCTGACCATCTGTCAGAGAAAAAAGAACGAATGGATCTTGTAGGATTCCCAATAAATTCTTCGATTTCTTCCGGAAGCAGATGATTATTCATCCGCTTCTCAGGTTCCGTGAATAGCCAGGACATGGAGGAAGATCCAAAAAGGCATTTCGGGAATCGATCTGATTCTATCTCTGTTCGTTCCGTTTGAAGAAAGGAAGGATCCCAAAGAATCGATCTCTCTTTTAGTTGCTGAATCTCTGTTTGATCGATCAATGTGTGATATTCTGAATTCTCATTTATAACGGAATCGAAATGATCTCTGGATTGATCAGAAGAAGATCCTTTCCATTGGCTATAATCCGTTACTTGAACGAAAATAGACCTTGTGGAATCATATTGAATATTTGACAATACATTCCGTACCTTGCTAAAAAACCGATCCTTGTTTACCAACCACACATTGTCTAACCAAATCCAATTCTCTCTCGAGACGTTCCTCCAAAAATACGATTCGTGCTGATTCTTCCCCCAACTAACGAAGAGATCTTGGCGGAATTGCCACATATGAAATTGAGCACAATTTTGCAAAGAAATACCCCACTTGTTTCTCGAGAAGAGATGGGAAACATGCTCAATATCATTGGATTGCATAGTTGCCCCAGCTCCTTGTTGTTTGAAGAAACTCTCCCCCTGAATTGGTCTTTTTTCACGAAAAGCAGACATGAGATAACAAATCAAGTCTTTCCCTAAGATTTTGAATAGCTGTCCCGAATTCAAGTTGATTATGTTTCGTTTCTTCCTCGGAGAAAGACGATCAAAAAATTCCCAATCATGGTCCTTGCGGATCGGATCATCCGTATAGGATAAAAAAAGAAACTCCAGATATTTGCTATCTTTCTCTTTGAATGAGATCTCAATTCCAGCTACGGTTTCCTTAGATATCTGACAACTAGAATCCCTATTTTTTCCGATCCGGTTCCTCCACCACCGCGAACCCCGGTTAGATTCAGGCATGATACGCTTTTTCTTTATTGGGATAACCCAAGTACTCTCTTGCGGATCCATGAAACAACTCTCAGAAATCTTTTTCCCTTTTGGAAGATACAGGAGCGAAACAATCAACCTATTTCTATTGGAAGACCAAAAAGATTCTTCCAATGTCTCCTTTCTGGGTCCAATGGAATTCATAGGTATAGGAAGAAGCCCCATCAAATAGAGATTTTTTCTTTCGACCATCTTTCGATTGTTAATACGAGATATAAGGACCACTACTACAAGCAGTACTACACCTTTGATCGTGAAATATCGATTGCTTGTTGCACCCTGTGAATCACGTGAAAGTAGGATACTCCAAATTCGGGGGTCAAATAGTTTCATAAAACGTTCTTGGTGGAAAAAAATGTGAGTGAAAGATCCCACTGAATCGAATTTGATCCATGAATCTAAGAAATAGTGAGAATTCTTGATCTCTCTCAATATCTCTCTCAATTCGAATATCCAGGATTTGAATTGATGTCGTTTCATTGATTCCTCCTAAAGATTTCATTTCAATTGGAATTTGGTTATTCACGATGTACGATGATCCCTGTTAAGCATCCATGGCTGAATGGTTAAAGCGCCCAACTCATAATTGGCAAATTCGTAGGTTCAATTCCTGCTGGATGCACGCCAATGGGAACATTCAATAAGTCTATTGGAATTGGCTCTGTATCAATGGAATCTCATCATCCATACATAGCGAATTGGTATGGTATATTCATACCATAACATATGAACAGTAAGAACTAGAATTCTTATCGATACTGGAACTCATAGGGAAGAAAATGGATTTATGGATGGAATCAAATATGCAGTATTTACAGAAAAAAGTATTCGGTTATTGGGGAACAATCAATATACTTCTAATGTCGAATCAGGATCAACTAGGACAGAAATAAAGCATTGGGTCGAACTCTTCTTTGGTGTCAAGGTAAGAGCTATGAATAGTCATCGACTCCCGGGAAAGGGTAAAAGGATGGGACCTATTATGGGACATACAATGCATTACAGACGTATGATCATTACGCTTCAACCGGGTTATTCTATTCCACCTCTTATAGAGAAAAGAACTTAAAGCAAAAGACTTAATAACACGGCAATACATTTATACAAAACTTCTACCCCGAGCACACGCAATGGAGCCGTAGACAGTCAAGTGAAATCCAATCCACGAAATAATTTGATCTATGGACAGCATCGTTGTGGTAAAGGTCGTAATGCCAGAGGGATCATTACCGCAGGGCATAGAGGGGGAGGTCATAAGCGTCTATACCGTAAAATCGACTTTCGACGGAATGAAAAAGGGATATCTGGTAGAATCGTAACCATAGAATATGACCCTAATCGAAATGCATACATTTGTCTCATACACTATGGGGATGGTGAGAAGAGATATATTTTACATCCCAGAGGGGCTATAATTGGAGATACCATTGTTTCTGGTACAGAAGTTCCTATATCAATGGGAAATGCCCTACCTTTGAGTGCGGTTTGAACTATTGATTTACGTAATTGGAAGTAACCAATTAGGTTTACGACGAAACCTAGAAATCGATCACTGATCCAATTGGAGTACCTCTACGGGATAGACCTCAACAGAAAACTGTTGAGTAACGGCAGCAAGTGATTGAGTTCAGTAGTTCCTCATAGAAAATTATTGACTCTAGAGATATGGTAATATGGAGAAGACAAAATTGTTTGAAGCGCGCACAGAACCGGAAGCGCCCCTTGTTTCAAAGAGAGGAGGACGGGTTATTCACATTTCATTTGATGGTCAGAGGCGAATTGAAAGTTAAGCAGTGATAATTAGAAAGACCCCCCGGGGAAAAATAGAGATGTCTCCTACGTTACCCGTAATATGTGCAAGTATCGACGTAATTTCATAGAGTCATCCGGTCTGAATGCTACATGAAGAACATAAGCCAGATGACGGAACGGGGAGACCTAGGATGTAGAAGATCATAACATAAGTGATTCGGCAGATTTGGATTCCTATATATCCACTCATGTGGTACTTCATCATACGATTCATATAAAATCCATCTGTATAGATATCATCATATACATCTAGAAAGCCGTATGCTTTGGAAGAAGCTTGTACAGTTTGGGAAGGGGTTTTTATTGATAAAAAAGAAGAATCTACTTCAACCGATATGCCCTTAGGCACGGCCATACATAACATAGAAATCACACTTGGAAAGGGTGGACAATTAGCTAGAGCAGCAGGCGCTGTAGCGAAACTGATTGCAAAAGAGGGTAAATCGGCCACATTAAGATTACCATCTGGGGAGGTCCGTTTGATATCCAAAAACTGCTTAGCAACAGTCGGACAAGTGGGTAATGTTGGGGTGAACCAAAAAAGTTTGGGTAGAGCCGGATCTAAGTGTTGGCTAGGTAAGCGTCCTGTAGTAAGAGGAGTAGTTATGAACCCTGTAGACCATCCCCATGGGGGCGGTGAAGGGAGAGCCCCAATTGGTAGAAAAAAACCCACAACCCCTTGGGGTTATCCTGCGCTTGGAAGAAGAAGTAGGAAAAGGAACAAATATAGTGATAGTTTTATTCTTCGTCGCCGTAAATAGGAACATTGAAATTGGAAATAATATGATGGGCGAACGACGGGAATTGAACCCGCGCATGGTGGATTCACAATCCACTGCCTTGATCCACTTGGCTACATCCGCCCCTTCCCTTATCTAGCTAAAGGATTTTCTCTTTTTTCCATTCATCATTATACTTCAGATTAAGATCGAGATATTGGACATAGAATGCCAATTTAAAAAATGTAAAAAAAGGAGTAATCAGCCGTGACACGTTCACTCAAAAAAAATCCTTTTGTAGCTAATCATTTATCGGGAAGAATTGAAAAACTCAACAGGAGGGAGGAGAAAGAAATCATAGTGACTTGGTCTCGGGCATCTACCATTATACCCACAATGATTGGCCATACAATCGCTATTCATAATGGAAAGGAACATTTACCTATTTATATCACAGATCGTATGGTCGGTCACAAATTGGGAGAATTTGCACCTACTCTCACTTTCGTGAGACACGCGAGAAACGATAATAAATCTCGTCGTTAGTCGTTCTACTAAGTATTCATGTGAAAAGCCTTATCTTATATCTTATAGTAAGAGTAGAGGTATATTTA